CAAGAGATCCTTTCTTAACATCGAGCATATTGGTACTAGAGAGAAATGATAACTCCAACAATTTCTTTGTTCTCAGCGCCCCCGAATTTCCGGGAATGAGTCACTTCAACAGCCTTCGATGGTTCTATGGGTATCCAAAATACAAACACGATGGATGTTTGTTGTCCCAACCATTCTTCGTAGTCCCGAGCCTGCTAAGGAAAGGGATAATGTCTCACAAAGTTTTTGTGTTATGGATTCCGGGGTGTAGTGCTTCTTCCCCTATGCTGCCTATTGGTACTAGTAGCGTAGGATTGACCTGTAATAACGAACCGATAGGTATAAACCTTCGCTCAATACTAGAATCGACAATTCAAACTTAGTATCTGAGGCTGCATTAATCGAGGATACACAACAGAAGGAGTTGTTCTATTTCCAAACTTTACCTTCAACAAGCGTAGATTTCTTTTTCTTTTTATCCCGATCCCGAATCGTGTGTCTTTCTCGTAAGACTAAGAGGAATAAAAAATTCAAATCGCACCATCCCTGTAATAGCTAAATGCCTCTTTTTCTCCTGAAGTTGTCGGAATTATTCGTAATAAGATATTGGCTACAATTGAAAAGGTTTTATCAATAAAATTTCCATTTATCCGCGGTCTAGGCATAGGCAGCAATCCATTCGAAAATTCTTAGCATTCCCTCTCTCTCATGGAAACAGGATCCCACAACGAAAAGAATGGTACAGTACGAAATAACATAAAAATAGAGTCAGTCAAAATTCAAAAAAATATGTGCCTTCTATGAAATTTTGATGGAATTAGGATCCCAAGAAGAAAAAGGATCGAATACTCATAATCAGTCTATGATGAGAAGAGAATAACCGCCTATTTTATTTTGTCTTGTGTACATAGCGGGGATACACGAGACACTCCAAATAGAAAAACAATCCCATAGAAAAGATAGCTTAGGAATTTGTACTAGATCGATGGCCTAGGGGTTTGTTGTTGAGAACTCGAAACCTGGATTGGAAAGGAGTTTGAGAAGTCTTAGGGTATCAAATCGTAGTCTAACTAGAATGATGATCTAAAGAGATCCATTAATCCGCGTCTAAAAAATATAGATCCCTCAATCGGTCGATTTGTTCGAATTTATAATTTCGTGATTGAATCGGGAAGAAAGGGATACGCCGACAAAGAAGAGAACCTTGTTTTGGCAAACAGGAAGAGTTAATCGTTTTCACAAGTAAAGCAATTTTCTCTTTATCTCGGGAGCCTCGAAGGAAAGATCTTTCTTTGACTTGTATCAAAAATTTTCTATTTTGATAGCTTTTTATCGTTAGAGTTGATTAGTCGGACCTACCCAATAATTCAGATAAATGACTCGCAATTCACTCGGGGGGCATAATCATTATGTAGGAGAGATGGCCGAGTGGTTCAAGGCGTAGCATTGGAACTGCTATGTAGGCTTTTGTTTACCGAGGGTTCGAATCCCTCTCTTTCCGTACCTTCACCCAACGCACCGATCTTACTAACCACAATAGATCAAATAAGAATCGATATCAGTCTTCCATACAGTTAGACCGTTCTTTGATATAGATTCTCTATTCCTAATGGCTGTGGCACGTAAAAAACTGAAAAGAAAGGGGGAGATACGGAAAGAAAATCTCCCTCTCGATCTATGATACTGAAATAAGAGAAAAATACGGCTCAAACCCTTCTTTCTCTTAACCTTAGGTTAATTTACTTCGCCGAAAAGGAGCAAAGTTGTCCGCATTTTACCTTATTACTTTACCTTATTAGAAAAATTTTGGATTTTCGTTCGGTTTAAGTCTGACGAGAATAATATTCTACGACTAGCAATTCATTTATTTCCAAACCGACCCATTTACTATCTATTATTTGATTGACTAATCCTTTATATTGCACTGGGTCAAGAGTTAAATGATTTGGTAATTCCTCGTGAGGAGAGGAATCGAGAGAATTTTGAATTAGAACTTTAGATTTTCCGTCATCCTTTGCCGTAATAGTATCTCGGGGTTTGCAGCGATAACTTGGTAGGTCTACGATCCGACCATTTACTAAAATATGTCGATGGTTAACTAATTGGCGAGCTCCCGGAATAGTCGGAGCCATACCCAATCGAAAAAGAATGTTATCCAAGCGCATTTCAAGTAATTGTAGTAAAACCTGACCTGTTGGACCTTTGGCCTTTCCGGCGATACGAACATATTTAAGCAATTGGCGTTCTGTAAGACCATAATGAAAACGCAATTTTTGTTTTTCTTCTAGGCGAATACGATATTGGGATTTTTTCCGAAACCCCGATTGGTTTCTACGATCTTTTCGGTCTTTGGGACTTTTATTAGTTAGGCCCGGTAAAGCCCCCAGCCGGCGTATTTTTTTGAAACAAGGTCCTCGGTAACGTGACATAAAGACTCCTTCCTCTTATTTATATTTCACTTTTATTGATGAAATTTCATTTTACAGAATAAAACTAAACTCAAACTGAACTAAATGAGAAATGAAGTGAAATTGACTCAAATGTACTATTAAAGAATAACGAAATGTACTATTAAAGAATAACGAAATGTACTATTAAAGAATAACGAAATGTACTATTAAAGAATAACGAGATGAATTGGATAAAGAAATATCCAGCTCTTTACTTTATATTCTCTATAGAGATATAGAAAAAGAAAAGGATCTTTTTATGTCCTAGTTGGAAGTTCCTATAACCTAATAGAAATCGATGACTTTTAGCAAAAGGGAAAGACATTTTTTTCACTCGTCTTTGATTTCAAAAGGACATTCTCAATGATGAAAAATCAAAAAAAGAAAGAGAGAAAAGCCTACTATCGGAATCGAACCGATGACCATCGCATTACAAATGCGATGCTCTACCTTCTGAGCTAAGTAGGCTGACATACGACAAATTCGACACGCCTAGGAATTCAATAAACTCTCAGAATCCTTGCTTGCTATTAACTATATAGAATACAATTCTAAAAAAAAATTCTGATTTATTTATAATAAATATGAATCAAAAACAAGAAAATATAAAATTAAAAAAAATCGGAAATCTTATAGAACATAACGATTCATTTGGGCCTATCGAATTTCGACTTCTTTCTCACCATAATATTATAGATTATTGAATAAGAAATGATAAATATTCAAAAATTTTTTTTGTTTTTGAATTCAACCGACATTTGAAATTCTTTTGATTACCCTTCTCTCTTTTCTTCCCTATCATCTATCTTGCAAATTCTAATTCTTGAAGGGAATTCTTAGTTATAACAAATGAGACATTCCGCCGCTTTCATTCGGAAAGGTGGAATTTAGGACACAAAATCGATCGTTTAAGTCATGAACATTACTATAGAAAAGTGATCGGACGGAGGACAGATAGATATATGGGACGGATCCACTTATATTGAATTGTAGAGACATAAATGATAAAATCGTTTTTGATTGGACCAAAAAGCAAAGATGACAAAAGACTTTATCGAGATAGCAATAAGTCTCTACTAAATTCAATAGTGCCGGTAGAAATAAAAGACAAGTGGGAAGGACATCACAGTGAGATCCTAATCTCAAAGGGGGATATGGCGAAATTGGTAGACGCTACGGACTTAATTGGATTGAGCCTTGGTAGGGAAACTTACTAAGTGAGAACTTTCAAATTCAGAGAAACCCTGGAATTAACAAAAATGGGCAATCCTGAGCCAAATCCCGTTTTCTGAAAACAAGGTTCGGAAAGCGAAAATCAAAAAGGATAGGTGCAGAGACTCAATGGAAGCTGTTCTAACAAATGGAGTTGATTGTCTTACGTTGGTAAAGGAATCTTTCTCTTGAAACTTCAGAAAGAGTGAAGGATAACCCTATATAATATACATAGGTAAGATATGCGTACTGAAATACTATAAAATATCAAATGATTAATGACGACTCGAATCTATATTTGTTATATGAAAAATGGAAGAATTCTTGTGAATCGATTCAGATTGAAGAATGAAGAGACAAAGCATTCACTCCAGAGTCTGAGAAATCTTTTTAAGAATTGAGTCATTGGACGAGAATAAAGATAGAGTCCCATTCTACATGTCAATATTGGCAACAATGTAATTTATAGTAAGAGGAAAATCCGTCGATTTTAGAAATCGTGAGGGTTCAAGTCCCTCTATCCCCAAAGAGCCTATTTCGCTGTCTAACGCTTGAGTCTATCCTTTTCTTTATATTGATCCTTTTTTTCGTTAGCGCTTCCAAATTCCTTCTCTTTCCCATTCACCTACGCTTTTACAAACCGCTCTGAGCGGAAAGGTTTTTCTCTTCTCACGAGTTTTGTGGGATAGAGTATACATGTACAAATGAACATCTTTGAGCAAGGAATCCCCCTTTGAATTTGAATGATTCAAAATGGAGATTTTTATTCATCCTGAAACTTACTAAGTTGTTCGTTTAACGATCCAATAAATTCCGGGATCTGGACGAGACTTTCTAATATCCTTTCAATTGACATATACCCAACTTCTCTAGTAAAATGAGGATGCAGTATCGGGACTAGTCGGGATAGCTCAGCTGGTAGAGCAGAGGACTGAAAATCCTCGTGTCACCAGTTCAAATCTGGTTCCTGACACACGATTCATTTGGCTGAGCCTCTATAAAGTAATTGATATGAATCGAGATACATTTTGATTAAATTCATTAAGAGTCTAGATCATAATACATATTAGCCCTCTCGGTTTTTAGAGAGATATCCCATCTATTTTTATTTGATAGATGGGTAAAAACTTTCTTAGACAAAGTATCTAAGAAATGAGCTTCTAGATTTCTATTCTTTTGAGTTGATTTATCCTCTCCTTCAAAAAAACGAATAGAAATCGAATCCGATACCCGTTCATTCCCTTGTATTTTTTTCAAATTCTATTTTTGCATTGCCTCCTAACATTACATGACTTTGTTAGAGTCCGTCTAAGTGATGCGCGCACGACAAAGTTCATGATGCAGAACTCATTTGGTTCA